AAGCCTTCTAATTCTTTAAGAGGTTTATCTAAAAGATTCGCAATATAACTAGGAAGACGTTTCAAATACCATACATGAGTTACAGGACATGTCAGTTTTATGTATCCCATTTGATATCTTCGTATCCGAGAATCAACAAATTCAACTCCACATTGTTCACAAAATTTCGGGTCTTCTTTTTCATCTCCGATCACGCGATAATTTCCACAAGCGCAAATTCCACTCTTTATAGGCCCAAAAATCCTTTCACAAAATAATCCATCTTTTTCCGGTTTATTGGTTTTGTAATGAAAAGTATAGGGTTTTGTCACTTCTCCAACTATCTCTCCATTAGGTATTTTTTTAGTGGCCCAAGCACTTATTTGCTGAGGAGAAACTAATCCAATTCGGAGTTGTTGATGTTTATACCGATCGATCATATAAGAAATTTTGTGATTCATTCCGATTAAACTTCCTTCCTATTAATCTGGAAATTCTTCTCAGATACAAGGAAATGATTCAGTTCCAGAGCCAAAGATCGTAATTCTCGAACAAGTAATCGAAAAGATTCTGGAGCATCTTCTGGTTTAGGTATTGTTCCTCCAATGATAGTGGTACCAAGTACTTCTTGGCGAGCTCTAATATGATCAGATTTATAAGTAAGCATCTCTTGTAAAATATGAGCAACACCAAACCCCTCTAGAGCCCAAACCTCCATTTCGCCTACCCGCTGCCCCCCCTGCTTAGAACGGCCTCTAAGGGGTTGTTGTGTAACAAGTGCATAATGTCCACTAGAACGTGCGTGTATTTTATCATCAACCTGATGAATTAATTTCAAGATATAGGGCTTTCCTATTATCACAGGCTGTTCAAAAGGATCTCCTGTTCTTCCATCAAAAATTCGGCTTTTTCCTGGATACTCGGGTTCAAATACCCATGGATTCGCTGTTTGTTTACTCGCTTCATATAATTCAGAAAATACGAGTTTTCTCGAAGCCTCTTGTTCATATCTCTCATCAAAAGGGGCTATTCGATAATGTCTATCTAGCAGACTTCCCGCTAACCCAAGCGAACATTCAAATATCTGTCCTACATTCATGCGTGAGGGTACTCCTAATGGGTTGAAGACCATATCCACGGGTCTCCCGTCTTGCAAATAAGGCATATCCTGTCTAGGCAAAATTTTTGAAATGATACCTTTATTTCCATGTCTTCCGGCTACTTTATCACCTACTTTGATTTCACGTTTCTGTGAAATATATACACGAATTATTTCTGGGTTATAACTTGAACCCCCCTTTTTCTGAACCCATCTCACATCAATAACTCGACCTCTACCACCGATAGGCAATTTTAAGCAAGTTTCTTTTGAAGTCGATACCTGAATGCCAAGTATGGCCCGTAATAATCTATCTTCCGGAGCATACGAGGATTCTTTCGCCACCTGAGGCGTTAATTTACCTACTAAAATATCACCCGTTTCAACCCACGATCCTAGCATCACAATTCCATTTTTGTCTAAATTTCGGAGTAAACGGCCCTCTAGATGCGGTATTTCTTTAGTGATCCTTTCGGGACCTTGGGTTGTCACATGCGTCTGAATTTCATATTTCCGTATGTGGAAAGAAGTATAAATATCACCATATACTAGACATTCACTAATGAGTACCGCATCTTCAAAATTGTATCCTTCCCATGGCATATAAGCCACTAATATATTTTTCCCCAAAGCGAGTTCCCCACCAACTGTAGCAGCACCATCCGCTAAAATTTGTCCTTTTTTAATGCATTTACCCCGCCGAACCTGAGGTTTTTGATGCATACAAGTATTTTTGTTTGAGCGTTGATACATAATTAATGGAATACTTAGAGTATTCTCATTGCCCGCTAAAATTATTTTCTCAGTGTCAGTATAAAGGATTTTTCCCTCGTGTTCGGCTATAGCGGGAACCCCCGAATCTAAAGCCACTTGGCGTTCCAATCCAGTTCCAACAATGCACTTTTCGGATCGAGAAAGTGGAACTGCTTGACGTTGCATATTAGAACTCATTAAAGCTCGATTCGCATCATTATGTTCGATAAAAGGAATTAGGGAAGCTCCAATGGAAAAATATTGGAAAGGAAAAATGCTTCGAAGATGAACCTCTTCCCATGCGATAGTCAAAAATTCTTGGCGGTATCGAGCTGGTACAGCCTGTTCTTCTTGAATGCCCCGATTAAGAGCCAAAGAATTTCCTGCCGCTATCATATAATATTCATCTTGACTTGGTGATAAAAAAAGCATCCGTATCCGCGCTTTTTTTGATTTCTCAACGAGTTCATAAAACGGACTTTCTAACGACCCCCAATCACCAATCCTGGCATGAATTGATAAAGATCCAATAAGTCCAACATTGATTCCTTCAGACGTATCAATCGGGCAAATACGCCCATAGTGACTAGGATGGATATCTCGTATCCGAAAATTAGCAGTTCGCCCTGTTAATCCGCCGGGACCCAAATAACTCAACTTTCTCCCATGAACGATTTGTGTCAATGGATTAGTTCGATCCAAAACTTGAGATAATGGGTGTAATCCGAAAAAGGATTCATAAGTAGTTGTTAACGGAGTTGAAGTGACCAAATTCTGAGGAGTAGGTATCAATTTATGCCTAATTGCTCCGCCTATAGTTCCCTTAACTACATTTTCTAAACGAGCCAGAGCCAACCCGAGCTGGTCTTGTAAAAGATCCGCTACAGAGCGAATACGTTTATTTTTCAAATGATTCATATCATCAAGTGTACCCATTCCAAATTTCATCCCAATCAAATGATCGGCAGCTGCTAATATATCTCGTGGTAACAAAAATATATTGTTCTGAGGTATATTAAGATTCAGTCTCCAGTTAATATTTCGGCGACCAATCCTCCCCAATTCACACCTTTGGTGAAAGAATTTTTTTTGTAATTCCTTACATAAGGATTCAGAAAATATTGGATCCCCACCTACACAAGAAAATTGTTGATAAAACTCCAAAATAGCATTTTCTTTTGACCCAATTTTTTTTTTCTCCTTATCGGTCAAGAAAGATAAGAAAATTTCAGGGTAGCAAACATTCTCGAGAATTTCTCTTAGATTCGAACCCATAGCTGATGATAGAACTAGAATAGATATTTTCTGTTTCCTACTCACACGAGCCCATATTCTTGCTTTTTTATCAATCTCTAATTCTAGCCTGCCCCCCCAATCTGATATTATGGTGCCGGTATAGACCGAAATCCCGTTATGATCCAATTCTGACTGGTAATAGATACCAGGACTTTGTAATATTTGATTGATCACAATTCTGTATATTCCGTTTACTATAGAAGTTCCAAGGGAATTCATTAAAGGAATGTTTCCAATAAAAATTCTTTGTTCTTGCATATTCCTACTGGTTTTCCAAATTAATCCCGCGGATACATATAATTCAGAAGAGTATGTAAGTGATTCATAGACAGCATCCCGTTCTTTTATCAGAGGTTCTACCAATTGATATGTTTCCACAAATAATTGAAATTCAATTTCGTGATCTATATCTTCAATTTTTGGAAATTTATAAAGTTCTTCTATTAAACCCTGATCAATAAACCGATAAAACCCTTCAAATTGTATCTGATTAAATCCGGGTATTGTAGATGTTCCCTCTTTTCCATCCCCGAGCATCTTTTTTGAATTTCCCATTTATCCGTTTATTGAAAAAATCCCATCCCATTTCTCATTCTTCACCGAATCATATCCATAGAATTCGATCTAGCAATAATGGAATTTCTATTCTGTTTACTGAATCACATGAAATTTTATCCAACTCCAAGATATAGGGAATGTATGAAATACGTATGAACGGAGACTAGATTCAATTGGAATTTTTTTATAAGAAAGAGATCCAAATGGAACAGAATTGAGAAATACCAGTGGAACTTATGGAGTTTTGTAAAGACTAGAAAAAAAAGTAATTTCATTTTCACCTATGATATTACATATTCCAATTCGATTGCATACCATAAAAAACTGTATTCATGATTGGATCTGTTCGAGCAGATAAACATATAATAAATAGAAAACTTTTTTTTTTTTAACCCCTTTACTTTTTCATGTATTTGTATTTCATTGCTCAAAAAAATATTTGCATAAAAAAGATGGATTTTGCCCTATTTTGAATAGAATATTTAGAATATCATTGAATTGAAGTAGGTAAGAAAATGTGTGTTTTTTTATTTATTAATTTTTATTTTTATTAAAATAAAAAAGAATGCACAGATATATATATGTCTCTTTTTCTTCTTTTATTGTGGTACAGTTCTATTTGGGGCAGCACATGCTGTGCTCTACCAAAAATTCCATTTTCTCTTCAATGTATTCAATGAAAAATTAAAATACAAAAATTGATATAGCTCTATAAACAACGTAACGTATGTTCTGATTCGTTCTGATTCTGGGGTTTACATATACTGATCATTACTGTTATAATTGAAATTGAAGAAGATTTCTTTTTAATTGAAAAAATTCAATATAGATTAGTTATAAAGCTATTGCTAAGGATTTTCTTATATTATTAGAAATAAAAAAATGTAGATTTGAATTCACAAATGGTCATGAATTTATAGTCAATAGTTAATGGTTCTGATTTGTACTAGATTCTCTATTTTGTGACTGAAAATCTCTATTTTTTTCGGAGTTGAAAAAAAAAGATAAAATTTGAATCTAGTTTCTATCGTTTTGGCGGCATGGCCGAGTGGTAAGGCGGGGGACTGCAAATCCTTTTTCCCCAGTTCAAATCCGGGTGCCGCCTCAACAACAGACTTGAAATCTCCTGTTATAAAACTATAACAAACGTAGGAAAAGACTCTTGATACTTTCTTTTCGTGATTCTAAGCCCCTGGCTCTCGAGGTTCTATTCTCTAACCTAAAGTTTTGCCTATCAAATTCGAGGAAAACTTAAAGGAGTGGAGGAAAATCCGTTAGATTGGATAGCCAGAGATGGAATTAAATTAATAGTTTTGGAAAGGACCTAAGATACTTTGGATACAGACTCATAAAAGTCTCGGAATGCTCAGACATTCAATCAATATTAGATTAGATGAAGAATTGCCTTTAGTTTTACTTTCAAAAAAAAAACTATAAAAGAAAGAAAAACTCTTATTCTTTCTACATGTGAGTCAGATTCCTTGGATACTTCGAAAAGTGTCCGTTTACTTGTGTTTACATCTTGTCGATTGTACTAGAAATTCTATAATTAAGAATAACGCATTATAAGATAAGTGGATTTTTTGGAATAGTTAATCAATGGTGACCAAATACCTCTCCCTTTTTTTGACTCTGCACCAGTGATTTCACTATTATTAGTGAACAATAATGGAAAAGTTTCTTCATATTCATAGAAATAGGGGACAGAATTAACATGGATATAGTAAGTCTCGCATGGGCTGGTTTAATGGTAGTTTTTACATTTTCCCTCTCTCTCGTAGTGTGGGGAAGAAGTGGACTCTAGAAGTACTCCTAATTGCGATAATAATCAAACTCTATCAACCTGTATCAATTGTTTTAGTTTTCTCGACCGGCCGGCAATTTTTTTAAGATTTTTTTTTTAGAAATTGGATTTATGTTTTGTTTTATTGACTCATTTTATATTTTTATATCAGGGTTTACACGGTTAACCATTCATGGGGTAACTCCTTTTCGAAATCTCAAGAAGTTTCCATCGAATTCGGATTATCCGTATTAAATGGATCAAACAAACAAACAAATGAAATTGAGAAAGTATGTACATACATTTCATATTCTATTTAATTTATATTTACATTTATAAAGAAAAAGAGAGATATGGGTGGATTCCTTTATATTAAGATATTTCACTTGTATCTTTATACATTACAATAACCATAATGGCTAGTATGGTAGAAAGAGATCTCTTTCTACCATACTGGCGGGCCCCTTAGGGTACTACCGAGTCTAATGAATTCCTTTCATTTAAGACGAGAAATTGAAATCCTTTTTTTTCATTGATAGTCAAATTGTATTTAAATTAATTATTTTGACTAACCGTTTTTACGTAAATTATAAGCAAAAAAGCAGTAGGAACGAGAATGAAGAGTGCAGTAGCAATAAATGCAAGAATATTGACTTCCATAATTTAATAGTTTATTAGTTATTATTTTTTTTCTTTGGAATATCTCGGGATTTAATCCCATAGAGATGAGAAATCTTTCGCTTGTAAACTCACTCAGATGAATTAGATTTCGATGATATCGAATGAAAGAAATATCATGAATAACAATATCGGAGCTATAAAATCAATTCATCGTCAAGAATTTAATAGTATAACATAGGAAGATCTTTTATCCACACCAAATACATAATGAGATTCCTGATCCAATCAAAAAATATTTATTTATGATTCTTTTTCCCCGCTTTCTTTTCTACAACCTAGTACTTTCCTTGTACAATCATCTGATGAAATATCATAAAAAACCTTTTCTACTTCGATTGTTTACAAAAAGAGTTTCTAAAGAATCTTAAATAAACAATAGAAATCAAATAGAGAAAACAAGTACGAAGTTCAATTTGAACTTTAAAAAATTTTGTAAGGGTCTATGATCTTTTTGGAAAACAAAGGAAATGTGATAAAGACGAGTTCCAGTAAAAAAACTAAAATATTCCAAAAAATGAACTATTTCAACTTTCTTACGAGTTTTTCTTCGACATCGACTCTAATCTTTAAAAAGAGCATATTCATTAGGGAAGAAGGGAAGACTAATTTTCTCTTTATTTTTTAAATATCCTCTTTCCTTGGTTAGATTCGAACTATTTTCACTTCCTTGACTTCATAGAAAGAAAAGTATATACAGGTACTCTTGGCAAACGTATTATACACTATCCTATTTAATTTTCCTACACGAGTTAATGGGAGATTAATTGACAAAAACCGGAAACCCCGTACAGTATCTCTTTCTTGAAGTGTTGAATACTCTAAATAATTAGAATTAGACTCATTTACATATGCCTCTCTACCATCAATTGGTACTATGGAAATACCCCTTTCTTTTGTTTGATGAAAAAAGAAAAATAAAACAAAAATATAAACGAAACCATTTTGATCCACTTGACCAGAAACAAAAAGGGGAGTTTATGTCTTTTTTTTTATTGAATCCGCCGGGACTGACGGGGCTCGAACCCGCAGCTTCCGCCTTGACAGGGCGGTGCTCTGACCAATTGAACTACAATCCCATGGAAATCAAGTGGGTAGCTTACCCATTCCTTCTTATGATTTCATTTCCATCATTTCAATTTTAGATTCAAATTAGTGTTTTGTAACAACGAAAGTCACAAGCGATATATTGATATCTATATGGATATCACTTTAGTGATAGCAAGGCAGATTACTGGTAATCCTTGCATTATTATCAAATCGATTGATAATCTATTTTTTATTGTAAAAAATAGATTATTTTCTCGATTCTGTTCATTAAAGTTTATATTTAACCGATCCATATCGGGATCCT